TAATAGTCCAAGACCATATAGATAGATAAATCGAAAGATTATTTATTTGTTGAATCGATAGATAGGTTGAAAAAATCAGAACTATACTTAACAATAAAACACTAGGAAAAACCCATATACGGCGAAGATTTTTTGTTGCCGCTGGAAAAAGTAGAAGTCCTATTCCTATTAATATAGGAACTAGAAGTGGAATAAAAGGTATAATCCATGAATATTGATATGTATATTCCATAAAACTAAATAAATAAATAAAATAAAAAGATTTTTTTTATCTTAATTGATTGTTTCTGGCTCTTATTTATTTTGAATTTTGAAATGAAAGGGATCAGTTAATAAAAAATGAAAATATAAATATACAAAATATACAAAATAGAATATAGAATTCTAGAATTTTCTAGCCTTAATTATTATTCTGAATCTTTTTCCATTTTTTTGAAATAGTAAAAAATTAGGAGATTCAAATTGGTCAAATAATATGATTCCTATTGAAGAAAAAAGTACTTTTTTCTTTTATTAAAATTCAATAATATTATTATTATATTATTAAATTAAGTAAAATTTGATGAAGATCAAAAAAATGAAAATTTCGAGTTTCATTATTATTACGTATTACAAAAATATAGATATATATAGATATATATATAGAACAAGTATAAATAATTATATACATCAAAAAAAAGCATTATTGGATTTGAAAGAAATAATAAAAAACCACAATTTAGCTATAAAATATAAAAGTGTCATTTATTTTATTTGAGCTATTCAAAATCATTAACCAATTGGTTTTGGAACTGATTGATTGCCTTTTATTGTTATTGTAATAAAAGACATTTCAAGAACTGCTAGGATCTCCAAACCATGCTATCCAAGACTTGACTTTCCATAAAATCAAAAGGACGAATTACTAAAATAGCTTTTAGAAAAGTCATTTATCTTGGTGCTTTTAACAAATTAAGGACTAGTCTTTTGACTATTTTAAAAAGAAAATTAGATGTATTCTTTTTTTTTTTCATTTTGAAAACCTGACCAATTCCATTTTAAATTCAAAGTTTAATAGAAATAGAAAAAAATATTCATTTTTGAATTTAAAAATGGATATTTTTTATTATGTCTTTTAGACTATTTTCTTACTTATAGAAATCCATGTAGAACGACAAAAATAAACTAAACAGATATATAAAAAAGGTACAGTCCTTTTGTTTGTATTTTTGATTTTATCAACTTTAACTTTACTGAATACTGAATTCGATTTCTATGGTATATCGGATTTTATAGATATAGATTTGAATGAATAAGAACACTAATAAAATAAATAACGAACTATATAATTAATAGGAAAAAACAATTGGTTTTGAACACTAGATGTCTTTGACATCCAACTATAGCAATTACAAATTGATTCTAATTTTTTGAATGGCCGTTCCAAAAAAACGTACTTCTATATCAAAAAAACGTATTCGTAAAAATATTTGGAAAAAGAAAGGATATTGGGCAGCATTGAAAGCTTTTTCGTTAGGTAAATCTCTTTCTACAAGAAGTTCAAAAAGTTTTTTTATAAACCAAATAAATAATCAAGGATTGGAATAATTTTTGTTGTTGTAACTGAAAAAACAATCAGTCTAAGTCTAATTTGGTTATAATTGGAAATTTTTTCTAATTTCGAATTTGAAATTAGAAAAAATTTATAAAATATTTTTTTTATAAAATTATTAATATTTATTAGAATATAATAAATATTAATACTTTTGCACTAAATAGTAATAATTTCCGCTTTATTTATATACTTACTACATACTGACTACTTTTACTTTAAAACTGACTACTTTTCCTTTAAAACTGACTACTTTTCCTTTAAAATAAAAATATTATAAAAAAAGAATACTAAAAAAATTTATAGAAATATATTAACTTATTAACTTATAAAAATATATAAACTAAAAAATTCAAAATATCCAAATATTTTTTTTAAAAAACAAATATTTCGATAGCAATATGAAATTAAATTCCTTTCCCTTTATATAAGAAAAAAAGAATTCTTTTGTCTCCTCTTTTGAATATGCTTTATCGTTTTTAGGATGGGGAAAATAAGAATCCCCATCAATTCAATAATAAAAATAAAAAGGATTTTTCTTTTATTTCTATTATTATATTTTATATGTTTTATACTAAATATATATTACTAAATATATATTATATACTATATAAGAATACTTATTTGATAATACTTACAAATAAAATCCTTTTTATTCTATTTATTTGTTTATTCAAAAAATGCAAATGAGAAAGAACGTTTTGGGTTTTATCCATGGATTGAAATCATAAGTATCAAGTTATAATAATTGAATTTTATTCAAGCATAAAATAAAATAAAAAAATATATATATATAAAGGATTTTTTTTTAAAGCCTTACGTTACGTTAAAATTCCTAATTTTAAAATTTTTAAACAAATTTTATTCATCAATTTTCATTTGAATCTTTCCTAAATAGATATAAGATCTATTTCATTGAATTTATTCCTTCAATGTCGACGATTGAATAAAAATAGGTTCTTAGGTTATTATGATTTCGAACAAGCCGCTATGGTGAAATCGGTAGACACGCTGCTCTTAGGAAGCAGTGCTAGAGCATCTCGGTTCGAGTCCGAGTGGCGGCATGGCATCTTCTAAGAGAGTAAGTCCTATATTGAATTCCATTCCCGATCTCAATTATTACCTTATAATTGAGATTGAGGAACTTCCTTTTTTAAATTTCAAAAATTTTATGATATTTTCAACTTTAGAGCATATATTAATTCATATATCCTTTTCCGTCGTTTCAATTGTAATTACAATTCATTTGATAACCTTGTTAGTTCATGAAATGATAGGACTATATGATTCGTCAGAAAAAGGGATGATAGCGACTTTTTTCTGTATAACAGGATTATTAGTTACTCGTTGGATTTATTGGAGACATTTACCATTAAGTAATTTATATGAATCATTAATCTTTCTTTCATGGAGTTTCTCCATTATTCATATGATTCCGTATTTTAAAAAATGGAAAAACTATTTCAATTTAAACGTAATAACCGCGCCAAGTGTTATTTTTACCCAGGGTTTTGCTACTTCGGGTCTTTTAACTGAAATGCATCAATCCGAAATATTAGTACCCGCTCTTCAATCCCATTGGTTAATGATGCACGTAAGTATGATGGTATTGAGCTATGCCGTTCTTTTATGCGGATCATTATTATCAGTAGCTCTTCTAGTCATTACATTTCGAAAATTCATAAGGATTCTTGGTCAAAGCAATGATTTAGTAAATGAGCTATTTTCTTGGGGCGAGATTCAATACGTAAGAGAAAAACAGAATATTTTACCAAAGACTTCTTTTCTTTCTTCTAGAAATTATTACAGGTTTCAATTGGTTCAACAATTGGATCTTTGGAGTTATCGTATTATTAGTCTAGGGTTTATCTTTTTAACCATAGGGATTCTTTCAGGCGCAGTATGGGCTAATGAAGCATGGGGGACATATTGGAATTGGGATCCAAAGGAGACTTGGGCATTTATTACTTGGACCGTATTTGCAATTTATTTACATATTAGAACAAATAAAAATTGCGAAAATGTAAATTCCGCAATTGTGGCCTCGATGGGTTTTCTTATAATTTGGGTATGCTATTTTGGGGTTAATTTATTAGGAATAGGGTTGCATAGTTATGGTTCATTTCCATTACCATCTAATTGAATTGAAGAAAGGCCTTGACAAATACAAAATAAACATAGGATGGCATAAGTGTATATAAGAAAACTTCGTGTAATCCAGCACAAACCCTTTAATGGAAATGAAGTAATTCAAAGGGTTCACGCTGGATTACATACCTGATTCTAATATAATTGAATTCCCAATTTATTTTACTCAAACTTAAGTTAAGAGAAGAAAGAGAAGAAAAAGGACTTATTTTTCATTGTACAACAAAATTTTTAAAATCATAGACTTTCCGTTTGATTTTTTGGTTTACTCACAAAAACTATGGATAAGAATAATTTGATAAAAGAGCTTCGACTTTATCAACTGATAGTGAGAAAACGAAATCCGGATAAATGCCAATAGTTATTATTGGTAAAAAAATACAGATCGAAACAAATAATTCTCGCGGCCCCGAATCGACAAAATAAGAGTTTGGAGCATTAAAAAGCTTGTATCCATAGAACATCTGTCGTAACATAGATAATGAATAAATAGGAGTTAATATGATTCCAATTGCCATTCCAAAAGAAATTAATATTTTTGTCATTAAAAGATATTTTTGACTAGTAAGTATTCCAAAAAATACTAGCAATTCCGCAACAAAACCGCTCATGCCCGGTAATGCAAGAGAAGCCATTGATAAGATACTAAAAGTTGTAAATATTTTTGGAATTGTGATAGCCATTCCGCCCATTTCATCGAGATAAACAAGACGTATTCTATCATAACTCGTTCCTGCCAAGAAAAAAAGCGCGGCGCCAATAAAGCCATGAGATATTATTTGTAAAATGGCTCCGTTGATTCCTGTATCGCTTATAGAACCAAGTCCTATAATTATGAAACCCATATGCGATACAGAGGAATAAGCTATTCTTTTTTTTAAATTACGTTGCCCAGGAGATGTTGAAGCTGCATAGATTATTTGAATTGTTCCGACTATGATTAACCAAGGAGAAAATATAGAATGGGCATGATGGAATAATTCCATATTGATTCGAACCAATCCATACGCCCCCATCTTTAATAAGATTCCAGCTAGAAGCATACAAGTACTGTAATGCGCTTCTCCATGAGTGTCCGGTAACCATGTATGTAAGGGTATAATCGGCAATTTGACAGCAAAAGCAATAAAAAATCCAATATAGAATAGCATTTCGAGTGCTACAGGATACGATTGATTAGCCGATGTTTCAAAATTTAATGTTGGTTCTAATGAACCAGATAAACAAACACCTAGAATTCCCAGTAATAAAAAGGCGGAACTTCCGGCAGTGTACAAAATAAATTTTGTAGCTGAATACAAACGTTTCTTTCCTCCCCACATAGATAGAAGTAAATAAACTGGAATTAATTCTAATTCCCACATAATGAAAAAAAGTAAAAGATCTTGAGAAGAAAATGGTCCTATTTGACCGCTATACATTGCTAACATCAAGAAATGGAATAATCGGCACTCTCGAGTAACCGGCCGAGCCGCTAAAGTAGCTAAAGTCGTGATAAACCCCGTCAGCAAAATAGGTCCTATAGAAATTCCATCTATTCCCAATCTCCAGGAAAAATTCAAAAAATCGATCCATTTATAATCCTCTGTCAGTTGAATTAATGGATCGTCCAATTGGAAATGATAACCGAATGCATAGGTTATCAGAAGGAGTTCCATTATACATATACAAATAGTATACCACCTAATTACCTTATTTCCTCTATGAGGAAAAAAGAAAATTAAGGAACCCGCAAATATTGGAAAAACTACAACTATCGTTAACCAAGGAAAATAATTCGTGGTAAAAACAAGATACACTTGGACCAGAAAAATGAATTAGAAAAACCCGTTCTCAAAAACAATATATTATTTTGAGCGCGGGTTTTTGTCGATAAAAGTAAAAAAAAAAGTAAGTGTATTGTATTCAAGTAGGATTTTTTTGAACGTATTAATAAGCTAGACCCATACTTCGAGTTGTTTCATGCCACAAATAAACTCGAACACTCAAGAAATCCGTTGGACAGGCGGATTCACATCTCTTACACCCCACACAGTCCTCTGTTCTTGGAGCAGAAGCAATTTGCTTAGCTTTACACCCGTCCCAAGGTATCATTTCTAATACATCTGTAGGGCAGGCTCGGACACATTGAGTACATCCTATACACGTATCATAAATCTTTACTGAATGTGACATTTGATCTATAATTTTTTTTAATCAGAAATTTTCGATCTAGTAAATTTTTAACTTAATCATCTATTTAGATACCAGATGAATCAATGATTTCGATTTAACAGAATTGTTCTAATCAATCTACTTCCAGATCGAGTCATGTGAGAGAGCCAAGATACTTTGATTTCTTATATTTTCGTAAACATAATCATAGATTATATAATACACGCTAATTTGAATTTAGGAATATTCAAATTTATTTTCGATAGTTAAGTTCCTACTACGTATCATTGATACTATTTATTCAACAAATTCGATTGGTTTATACGAGTGGATTTTCTGTTACGATAAATTGACGAAACAATAGCTGGTCCAATAGCTGCTTCAGCGGCTGCAATGGCTATAACAAAAATGGAGAAAATATTTCCTTTTAATTGTCGACTATCAAAAAAATCAGAAAATGTTACGAAATTCATATTAACCGCATTCAGTATAAGTTCAAGACACATAAGAGCTCTAACCATATTTCGGCTGGTTATCAATCCATAGATACCGATAGAAAATAAGTAGGCACTCAAAACAAGTACATGTTCGAGCATCATTGACCAACTCCTTATCAATTTCGATTCATTTCAATATAATATGAACAACAATGCAAGGGATTCAATTGACTAGAATATAAAAAGTACGGAATAAAAGAATATATTGGAAATAGATCGAATAAAAGAATTTATATTTTAGACAGAAACAATTTTAAATTCGAATTGAAGGGAAATAAATGGGATAACACAGAATCAAGTTTCATTTTGATTGCTGTTGCTAATTTTAGAGATTTATTACTGTCGCGCCACGGCAATTGCACCTATCAAAGCAACTAAAAGAATTATCGAAATGAATTCAAATGGAAGAAAAAAATCGGTTGATAAATGAATTCCAATTTGTTGACTATTACTTATCAAATCGTGCTCTATAATCTGGTTTGATCTTGTAGTCCAAATAATCCCGTACCATGACGTATCCGTAATAGTAATCATTAGTAAACCAAAAATACTTGTACAAACTAACAAAGTAACCCCATCCCCAAAGGTCCAAAGATGAAAATCTTTGTAATATTCTGAACCATTCATGAACATCACAGCAAATATGATTAAAACATTTATAGCCCCCACATAAATAAGAAGTTGTGCAGCAGCTACAAAATACGAATTTAATAGAATATAGAATAATGATATACAAACAAGAACTAATCCTAACGAAAAGGCAGAAAAAATTGGGTTGGTAAATAATACTACGCCTATACCTCCTAAGATAAGACCTAATCCCAGAAAGACTAAAAGAAAATCATGTATTGGTCCAGGCAAATCCATTCTATGTAAAATAAGAGATAAATAAATCGAAATGTTTTTCATGACTTTATTGAGACCAGACCAGAAAAAATTGTTGATAATTCGTTAAAAATTTTTAAATGAATTAAATCCTTTAACCCCTAAAGGGGGTGAATTAATGCAGGTACAGTTATTGGACTAATTTTATGTTTTATCTAAAAAGAGTAGTTCGAATACGAAACTCTCCATTTTGAAATAATGTGAGATATATTAATTAATCCATTTTCAATCTAAATTAATACGTAATTCTTCCCAACTAATTACTAGTTGAGATTTGTAATGTAGTTTATTGAGACCAAACAAAACGAAAAAACTCATTTCTTTAACTCAAAACTGAACCTTAGGACTTCCAAATTTTTCTTTAACCAGGGGATTTACTTATTTTTTATTTGAGGAGAATTCAAAATGGGTCGAATTGTATAATCGTCAAGTACTGATATTGGTAAACGGCCCAGGGCAATTTGATTATAATTCAATTCGTGACGATCATAAGTAGAAAGTTCATATTCTTCAGTCATTGATAAACAATTTGTTGGACAATACTCAACACAGTTACCACAAAATATACAGATTCCGAAATCAATACTGTAATTAAGTAATCGTTTCTTACGAATATAGGTTTCAAATTTCCAATCAACGACGGGTAAATCTATAGGACAAACACGAACACATACTTCACAAGCAATACATTTATCAAATTCGAAATGGATTCGACCGCGGAAACGTTCCACGGCGATTGCCTTTTCATAAGGATATTGAATAGTTATAGGTAAACGATTTACGTGGGATAAGGTGATCATGAAACTTTGACCAATGTACCTTGCAGCTCCTACTGTTTGTTGGCCATAATTCATAAACCCGGTTACCATAGGGAACATATGATGACTATATATGAATAATTTGATTTTTGTTTATTTCTCTTGTTTGATCCAAGTTGGGAATATAGGATATCATATTCGTTTACAGTGAAAAGAGTTGAGAAGAAGTTGTTAATAATAGATTACCGAGAGAAATAGGTAAAAGAAATTTCCATCCAAGATTCAATAGTTGATCCATTCTTAACCTAGGTAAAGTCCATCTTGTTGTGATAGGAATGAACAAGAACAAATAAGTTTTAGCTAATGTAATAAAGATACCAATTGTCGGTTCAAAAACACCATATGTTTTATTTCTTTCAACAAACTCAGAAACAAATATGTACGGAATAGAGATATTCCAACCGCCCAAGTAAAGAACTGTTACAAATAATGAAGAGACTAATAAGTTTAGATAGGAAGCAACGTAAAATAAACCAAATTTGATCCCCGAGTATTCGGTTTGATAACCTGCTACTAATTCTTCTTCCGCTTCTGGTAAATCAAAAGGCAATCTTTCACATTCTGCTAGCGAAGAAATTAGAAAAATGATAAACCCTATAGGCTGACGCCACAAATTCCATCCCCCAAAACCATATTTTGATTGCGCCTCAACTATATCAACTGTACTTGAACTATTAGATAATCCTAGTCGATGATACCATCACTGTTCCCATCGCTATTTCAGAACCGTACATGAGATTTCCACCTCATACGGCTCCTTGAGGACCCTAAATAAATCTAAGGACCAGATCGGTATTATTTTAGAGTATTATTTTATCTTGCGATCCCAAATTAGACCAATCGAATTCGGTCGGTTTTGCTTTAATAATTATTTTCGGTCGGTTTTGCTTTAATAATTATTTATAGTAATTTATTAAAATAAATAAAAAGAAAATAAAAAAGTAAAGTACTTCTGAATTGATCTCATCCTTTATTTAAAAATTTCAACAAGGTTGAGTAATGATTTAATTATTCAATCAAATACTCCTTGTAACAATATCAAAAACCCGTCCTTTTCACTTACGAAAAAGAATTCTATATTAATATTAATTCATAAATTATGATACGAATTCGATCTATATGAATATGGATATAGAAAAGAAAGAATAAAAGTAGAATATAAATAATATAAAAAAGAAAGACTAAAAAAGATCTTTTTTCTATTTTCTACTGGAATTGTATTACTTTTTTTTTTCGTTTCTATTCTTCTTTCTTTTTCTGAGAAAAAAAGGGGATTTACAAAATCAAAAGAAAGGATTATTTCGTTTCCAACAGTCATCTATTTAATCGATGGGTAGGAGCATACTCTGGATCGGACTCGTGGGGAGTACTGCTTGATCATTTCTACTAACTTAAAGCCCCAATTAATATTCTGTGTATATTATGCAGAAATATTCTTTTACATAATCTTCATTACTAATCCTTTGTGTATCTTGGTCTTTCTAATCATCCACTCGTTTTTGTTCAATCATCTGTTAAGTTAATACATGTATGATAATGCATACAAACGATAGTGAAAACGCAATATGATTGATCTTTTGAGCCCGCTTCAAGTTAGGATAACTAATCGCCTAATCTTGGGGTAAACGCTTTCGTCTGCTTCTGTTTATTTCCGCTGAACTATCTAACTCTTATACATAGAAAATGAGACTCCATTTTTTTACTGCGAATTTCTATATAAGCAGTTTTATTTCACTCATATAACTATCTGATTTAGTTCATCGATTAGAATAATGAATAAAAAAATGAAGATATTTACTCCATTCAGTCCACCCTTTTCCTAGAAATAGAAAGGAAAAAATAGAGAAAAATTTATGTCTTAACGAATCACACGTAGAGATATTGATAACACACATAAGGTTAATGGTATTTCATAACTAATCGATTGAGCAGCGGCTCTTAGACCCCCTAAAAAAGAATATTTATTATTTGACCCGTATCCTGACATAAGAAGGCCTATAGGAGCAATACTTGAAATGGCAATCCATAAAAAAACACCGATATTTAGATCCGCTAAAACAAGGTGCGATCCAAAAGGAACTACTGAATAGCTTACTAAAATGGATATGACTGCTATGGATGGTCCGATACTGAATAAACGAGTATCTCCTCTAGATGGAAAGATATTTTCTTTGAAAAGTAGTTTTGTCCCATCTGCTAAAGCTTGAAGAACCCCCCAAGGCCCGGCATATTCAGGTCCAATACGTTGTTGTATCCCTGCCGATATTTCTCTTTCTAACCATACAATTACCAGTACACCTATTGTGATTCCCAATACAGGAGTAAAAATAGGAATAAGGATCCATATAATTCCAAACGCCTCTTTTAAAAATTCCAATCTAGAAAAAGAATTGATATCTTGTACTTCTGTTGTATCAATTATCATTTCAACGATCAACTTCTCCCATAATAATATCTATGCTACCTAGTATTGTCATAATATCAGCCAATTTCATTTTTTTAACTAACTGCGAAAGAATTTGCAAATTGATAAAACCTGGCGGTCGAATTTTCCATCTCCAAGGAAAACCACTCTGATCCCCTATCAGAAAAATTCCCAATTCTCCCTTTGGCGCTTCGACTCGCACATAGAGTTCTTGTTTCGGCAATTCAAAGGTAGGAGAAGGTTTTTTACTAATAAATCGATAGTCAAAATCATTCCATTCTGGATTCCTTTCTCTATCAAAGTATCGGATTTCTAAATTCTCATATGGCCCCCCCGGAATTCCTTCTAGAGCCTGTTGAATAATTTTTATGGATTCTGTCATTTCACCAATTCGAACTAGATAGCGAGCTAATGAATCTCCTTCTTTTTGCCACTGTACTTCCCAATCAAATTCATCGTAACACTCATAATGATCAACTTTACGAAGATCCCATTGTATTCCAGAAGCTCGCAGCATTGGTCCTGATAAACCCCAATTTATTACATCCCCTCTCCCAATAATGCCTACTCCTTCAACTCGTTCTAAAAAAATAGGATTTCTTGTAATAAGCTTTTGATAGTCAGTAACTCCTGTTAAAAAATAATCGCAAAAATCTAAACATTTATCTATCCAGCCATAAGGTAAATCAGCCGCTACTCCTCCGATACGAAAATAATTATGCATCATTCTCATACCGGTAGCAGCTTCAAATAGATCATATACTAATTCTCTTTCTCTGAAAATATAGAAAAAAGGGGTCTGTGCCCCAATATCTGCCATAAAAGGACCGAGCCATAACAGATGAGAAGCTATACGACTCAACTCCAACATAATTGCTCTGATATAGCTGGCTCTTTTAGGTACTTGGATATTTCCCAATAACTCTGGCCCATTTACGGTTATTGCTTCGGTGAACATAGTAGCTAAATAATCCCAACGCGTTACATAAGGAAGATATTGTATAATTGTTCGGTTTTCCGCAATTTTTTCCATTCCTCGGTGTAAATAGCCTAATATCGGTTCACAGTCAATAACATCTTCACCGTCGAGAGTAACGACGAGTCGAAGAACGCCATGCATTGATGGGTGATGGGGGCCCATATTTACTATCATGAGGTCTTTTCTTGTAGCTGGTATAGTCATAAGTTTTTCCTCGAATCATTCTTTCATGAATTACTGAAAGTGAAAATAAGTAAGTGAAAATAAGTTCATTCAAATTCAAGATCTAATAAATCAAATAATTCAAAAAGCCTCTTCAAATTTCAAATTCAAATTAACGTGTTTTTGATTCTCGCATATCTAACTGATTAATTAATTCTTTATAACGTATTCTGTTTTTCTTTGACAAATAAGACAGCAGCCTTTGGCGTTTTCCCAAAATTTTACGGAGGCCCCTCTGAGATAAATAGTCTTTTCTGTGCAATTCCAAATGGGAAGAAAGTTTGCGTATCCTATTAGTGAGGCTTAGTATTTGAAATGCAACAGACCCCTTGTTTTCTTCGTTTTCGTCTTTTTCGTTGCGAGAAATAATCGAGATGAATGACTTTTTTACCATAAAATGAAATCTTCCCCCCTTCTCTCCCCACCAGCCTCATTTTTATTGCTAGATATTATTATTGATCAATAATAATAATACTCATTTTTTTATTTGTCATATACAATAATCTTAATTTGGTTAAAAATTCTATCCATTTTAAAATTGGATTCGAATAAGTATACAAAAAGATGGTTTTCCGCACTCACAAAAGACAACAAATTATACCTAAAATTTCAAATTAAACTAATAAAATCAGAATTTTTGATTATTTAGATATATAAATATTTATATGTCATTAAATTCGAATTAGTATCATGAAGCATAATGGAATGTAAAACAATGTATGCGTGCATCTCTTTGTCTTCATATATGCACTACAGCACGAAAAATTAAGTCAATCCTTATTTTACTTTTTTTCAGTACACGGTTTAGTTAATTTTTATTTTTAAATTGCGGATACATATGTATTTTTAACATACTGAAACGGCTGCCATTATTGGTATCAAACCAATACCGATTCATACAAGCGAAATCTTCTAATCGATAATTAGGCCAAAGAAAGAACTTTAATTTAATTAATATATTTTTATCTCTGTTGCTTGTATTCAAAACTTGACTCTTTATCTTATTTTCATTGCAAAACGCTGTATATTTCGGAATACCGTTTCGATTCCTAGAATTGAAACAAATTCGAATTCTCAATTCTATACGACGTCTAGGGGCTAAAATCATTTCAGGAACAAACAAATCATAATGATTTGTGTCTCTATTTTCAGCCATCTTTTGATTTTTTGGAATGAATTCATGATAATTTTTCTTATCAAGATGGCCTTTTTCTCGGTATCTTTGATTAATTGCGCACGTATTCTTATAAAGTAACGAAATACCTATGGTTTGATACACAATAAACTGCCCTTCATTTATTATAGACAGACGAACTGGTTCGATAAGTAATATTCCCCTTTTAATCAATTCGGTAAGATTAAAATTATTCTGAATCATTAGAATATCCAGACTCATTTCTCCCTTTTGAATCGAGGCTATAGCAATTTCTCTTGGGTTTATCAATCTAAGTAGTAGACAATACACTTTGATGTTATTGATCATTTTTGGATTTACAGAACCATCCCATCGCAATTGAAAAAGTAAATATCTTTTTAGTAAGAAATCAAACCCTGTTTCCATATTGTTCCTGGATTTTTTTTTATTTTTATCTTTTTTCATCTTTGATACCGCATAATTTTCTTCAATATCTTTTGCTTGGTTTGACAGAGTTGATTCAAAATTTTCTTGGACTGCAAATTCTTTTTCTCTTTCAGTTTGGTTTTCTAATTCAAAATCTTTTTTTTCATTTGAAAATATTGAAATAAAAATATCTCTTTTTTTCTTTACAGCAGTGCTTTTATTTTCATTAACATTTTCATTTACATTCCAATTTAAAAGTAGCAATTTAATTGGTATTGTGCATGGTTTAATCTTATACGAATTATAAAGTATCCAAAATTCTGGGAAAAACCAAAGTTCCAAATTTGATATGGGACAACTTATTATTTCTTCATTGATTCTCATCCAATCAAAAAGTTTTTTTTTATTGGATGGGTTGATTTCTTGATTTTGACGAATCGTGGGATAAACAAGACCTTTCTTATCGATTTTCTCAATTAGTTGATAATTATTAGCTTGAATCTTAGTATATTTATTATTGTTGGTGTCAGTATCGATATTGATCCAGGCCCCCATATCTATTTTATTTCGAAGACAAAAATGGAGAATTATCCAATCAAAATATTTTCTATCGGGATTTGTCTTTATATCTATAATATTTTTTTCTACTAGATAATTGTATATAGGGATATCTATCAGCATATTCAAAAATTTTCGTTTATCTTTCTTATAATTAGAAAAGATCTCTTGATTATGATTTACTTGTAATGGAAATCCATAAATATATGAGTTTTTCTTATCTTCATAATTAATAAAATTATATGATAAAAGGTCATATCTATATTGTTTTTTAACATTTTTTTTTTGATTCAGCAACCAGTCTGGTTCTATTTTTTTTTGTTTTTCGGAGTTAATTAATCGGGTTTTTTCATCTGAATCACATTTCTTGAAATGTTTATTTTGAACTATAGCATCTTGATTTACTCTATTTCGCGCTTTTTGTGGTATTAATCTAGACTGAGATAAGTCATATTGATAAGAACTCTTGAACCAATTTTTCCATTGATTTATTTCAGAATTGAAAGGGTTCTTATGTATTAATTGGGAAGACACTATTTCCTTTGTTCCAAAAAAAGCATCTTTTATTTCATTCTTAAGAAAAAGAGATCTTCCTTTATATTGAAAGACAGATTTTAATTTTGACTTATATAAATTTAAAAAGTTAAAAACTAGGGTTGGGGATAATTTGTAAAAGACATATGCTTGTGACAAATCGGATAAGTCATAAAAAGTCTGTGACTTATTATTACTAATATTCAAAATTGACTTTTTTATAATTGAAATAAACTGAGTTATTTTTTTATTTGTTTCATTAGTGTAAATATAGTTATTATCGAAGCTGTATTTATTAATTTTTTGTTTTGTTGAGTCAAAAAAATAAAAAAAAACTTGTTCATTTATTCTAGGAATATTATTGATAAAAAAAAAGATATTTATAGATATCTTTTCAATGAAAAATTGAAAAAAAAAGGGGGATTTACGGATTAGTCGAGCATTTCTTCTTTTTAATATCTGTAAAATCTTTTTTGGAAATTTCAATCTTGCATCATCATAACTTATTTCGGTAGAACTAATATTTCTATGTGGACTTAGAAATCCTTTTTTGTTGTCTTTTGGAATTTTTTGTATTTTTTTTATGATTGTGTTTGTTTTATCAGTTAGATCTTGTATTCTTTTTTTT